AAATAAGGATCCCCTTCGTAACATGATTGCTTCTTCATATAGATAGATATAGGATCTATAAGGCAGCAATTATTTATAAGTACATTTTGTGCAACAGCCCTTCCTATCTGATAGAAAAGGATCCCATGATCCGGAACCGGTCTTAAATGGGCTCGCAACTCCCAAGTTTGTCTATGAAGAGCGAATCTAATTGTATTAGTGTCTATAATTGATTTCTTCTGTGTAATACAAATCGATAGGGCCTCATTGGTAATTGCTACAAGATCTCGTGCATTGTAACCCATGGCTATGGACCCGAATCCATTAGTATGGAACATTTTCTTTTCCAAGTGAAATCCCCTAGTATATGAAAGGGTGAAAACGTGCTTTCGTTGTTGTGGAATAAGAAGCCTTCGTATCTTAATGCATGTATTTAATTTATTCGGAGCTATTAGAGCGGGATCCACTTTTTGGGGAATATGAGTCGAAGCAATAACAAGAATATCTCTAGTGGACCGTCTTTCACAATCCCCGGAGAGATGGTTCAATAATAAACCGAGGGACTCCGACTCATCCACATACAGATCATGAATGTTTGGAATCCATACTATGCAAGGAGACATTGTTCTTGCCAATTCGAATTGCAAGTTGATAGAAGCTAGGTCTATTTCCAACTCGATGATATACCTAAGCATCTTATCATCCACCGTATACTCCTCCCTCAGCTCCGGGTCCGAGTCCAAGTTCGAATAAATAGAGTCGCGATCATCAACATCGTCCACATCTTTAAGCGCACCCATATAGTCCTTAGCAGGATCGCTATCATCATCAATACCATCAATATCCACACCATCAAGCGCTTCCATATAGGCCTCAGGATCGAGATCATCAATAACTATTTTCAAATCCAGCTTGTTCAGAAATACCGTAATGAAAGGAAGATAGGAGTTTGTCGCTAGGGATTTGACCAAATAGGATCGTCCAGTTCCTATAGGACCTATCACTAAAATACCCCTAGAGGGGGATAGGGCTAGGCGGAACGAAAAGGTTTTTTGTTTTCCATGAGATGGGAAATGAAAACTATTAGCCCTACACGAGATTTGTGAATAAGTGATTGTCTGATAATGAGCAAGGAATATCCGTCTTTCTGCTAAACAGGATGTATTGAACTCATAATTCATTAGATCCTTTTGATGAATGTCAACTACGTATCGTAAGTAAATTGCTCCCGCTTGTTCAAACATTTGATAACCATAGTCACTCTTTACTAAATGATCAATATGAGTCAGACTCCATAGAATTTTATCAATCCCTTTTTCTGGCCTTAAGGTGGAGAAATGAAACGAGTAAACTCTCTCTTTAGCCAAAAACCAATCACAGGTCTCGATCCAGGATTCTATTTCATCATGAGTCTGAAACCTGTGTCCTTTTCTTATCCATGAATAGATCTCTTTACTTGTATGACTTAGATGTCTCGTATTTCTCGAAAAAGTGATTCGATTGGTGGGATTTGGTATGATACTTATGAGATCGATGAGATTGAAAAATATCTTCTGTATAAATTTGACCCCATAAGCGGGACCACCACCAAATAGCGCAAAACCCAGTATTTCTGCTAGAAAATCTTCTAATTGTTCCCGAGCAACTAGAAAGAGATTCTTTAACCAGAAAGAATTCGGTTCAGGTTTAGGATACCCATCCACAAGTTTGTACACCCCAATCATGTATGATGGAATCGCCAAAGATTTGATCCTCTCGAACTCTGTCTGTAACTCACTAGAGTCTAGGGAAACTGAGAAAAGAAGTACCTGAACGAGACATCCAGCAAGAAGAAGAAGTAAAAGGCTTGAATAGAGGAACTCCCGAACATTTGGCGAGCTCGGATGTGTCGATATCAACGGTGACTCATTATTTCGATGAATCATTTCTTCGAACCGAAGAAGCCTACGGAAACACTTCCACGAAATATCACTTGAAATCTCACTTATCGGTGCCCACAATCCCCACAATTTTAGCTTAAGAGCTCGCCATTTTAGCTTAAGAATTCGCCATCCTGATCTGTGCATAATATAATGAAAATTGGATACAAATTTGTGACTGCTACTTAGCATCGGCAATAGGTCTGAAAAAGCATCTAAAAATATCAAATTTAGATATTTGTACCCTGTCGAAGTAAAGAACCATGGCATATATGTTTGGAATAGATTCCATTTTGAGAGAGTTGAAAAAGCACTATCTCGTTGAAAGGTTTGCCCTTTCTCAACGCCTTTTTTTAGCCAATTTCGCCAAAGGCGCAATTTTTTACTCGTTTCGGATGGTAAATATTTCTCAGAACGTGGAGTGTGAATCAAACCCATGTTTGAATTGAAATTCAGATACTGATGCAAGTTCTTCCTTTCTGAATCAGATAGATTCATATCGGAAAGAGGTTGACAATAAGTTCTTTCCAAATTGACTATTTCTTCCTCTGTTAGAGGTGTTCCAGAAATGTCTGCGATCGAGTAAATAGTTCTACGAACGA